ATAATATATGATATGATGAATTTTGCATTCTTCATAGATAACCGATTTTTAATAAATTATTTATTATTGTAAATTCTTTATTATTGAATGATAGATGATGAATTATTCTTGAATTATTATTAATATTTGAAAATAATATCTAATTGATGATTATATGATTCCCTTTGTTCCTCAGTAGCTCAGTGGTAGAGCGGTCGGCTGTTAACCGATTGGTCATAGGTTCGAATCCTATTTGGGGAGATTCCTAAGATTTTGCATTTGAGAATAAATTTATGTAATGCATATAATAAACAAAAACAAAAAAAAATGCAAAATTCTAATATCAATACCTAATATATTAATCTTATTATATAAATATTAGAATATTATATTCTAATATTCTTGAAAATGATTATATTACTCGAAATTCGATTTCTATATTTATTATATGTTATATTATTCTAAATGCAATTCTTAGAAAATAAAATTCTAATAAATAATGAAATATAATTAATAAGGAAAATAGATGAAAATAGAGAAAAATAAATGGAATTGGTTGACTATATGACTATATAAGTATAAGTGAAATAATCATAAGTCAAAAAATAGTATTAAGTGAAATCCAAAATATATACAAAATTATCAATTATATTAATATTATATTACTGATATAAAATAATTAATAAACTAATTATATTAATATTATATTACTGATATAAAATAAAGGCTAACAAAAATAGTGAAACGTAAAATAAAAGAAAGAAGAAATATGAAGATATTCGTCCGCTTCCTACAGATTTTACCCCCTCGCCTACAAAGAAACTTGTTAGGCCAACTCCATTTATAATTCCATCAATAATACATTTATCAAAAGAATCAATTAATTCAGCCAGTCCTCTTATGCCCATGCTAAAGATTCGAGTATAAAAGATATCAATATAACCGCGATAATATGACCAACTATAGATCATATGCTTATTTTGGTCTAAAAAACCTATTAGAATATTCTGTTTTACAAATAAATTAATGAAATCCAAATTAATAAGAAATGAAAAAGTAGATCCATAGAATATATATGCTATGAATAGTCCCAAGATTGCTATACTTACTGAAGAAGTTGCATTTAGAATAAATTCCGAAGAGTTTACGGAATCAGGTAAAGTTCCATGTAACAAATCTTTTAATGCTAAGGGGGTTAACCATTTTGATAATATATCAAAATTCATTGTTCCTTCATCAAAACGAATTCCTATTAATCCAATTAACAAAACAAACACGACTAATATGAGAAGGGGGAATAACATAGTATTTTCTGATTCATGAGGATATTTAGTAGTGTACTTATTTCTAAAATAAGTATGAAAATATCTTATCTTTTTTTTGAAATTCTTGTTGTTTTTAGATATTCTTGTTGGAAAGAAGAAGACTTCATTATTCTTTTTTACTAATTTTAGAAATAAGGGATTCTTAGTAAATCCCTTGTATACTCCTTTTCCCCATAAAGATACTGAATGAGACGAACTATTTTTTGTACTACTATAATCTTGAAAATGAACACGTAAAGACCCATCAAAAGTAAGTAAATATATCCGAAACATATAAAATGCGGTTAATCCCGCAGTAAAACAAGCTATTATTGCAAACATGGGTGAATATAACCAACTATTACTAAGAATTTCATCCTTAGACCAAAAACAAGCAAGAGGCGGAATGCCACAAAGAGAAAGTGTACCCACCAAAAAAGTAGTTCTTGTAATTGGAACATACTTTGTTAAACCACCCATAAGAAACATATTTTGACTTTTATCCGGTGAATATCCAACAATAGGTTCCATGGAATGGATAATAGAACCAGATCCTAAAAATAATAAAGCTTTTGAATAAGCATGTGTAACCAAATGGAATAAAGCAGCTCGATAAGAACCTATGCCTAAAGCTAACATCATATAACCTAATTGAGACATTGTCGAATAGGCTAAACTTCTTTTAATATCTCTTTGAGCAAGAGCTAAAGTGGCTCCTAATAATAATGTTATTAGACCTATTAAAGAAATTAGATTCATTATATGAGGTATAGATATAAAAAGAGGGAGAAGTCTAGCTACAAGAAAGATTCCCGCAGCTACCATAGTAGCTGCATGTATTAGAGCAGAAATAGGAGTAGGTCCTTCCATAGCATCAGGTAACCATATGTGAAGTGGAAATTGTGCAGATTTTGCAACTGCGCCAAGAAATAAAAAAGAGGCACACAAAGTAGCAAAAAAAGGATTGATCCCGGTTTCGTGCATCATGCTATTAATGATTTTGAACAAGTCACGAAATTCTAAACTACCTGTTATCCAATAAAAACCCAAGATACCTAATAATAAACCAAAATCTCCTACACGATTAGTTACAAAAGCTTTTTGACAAGCGCTTGCTGCAATCGGTCGCGTGAACCAAAATCCTATTAATAGATAGGAACATACTCCTACAAGTTCCCAAAAAATATAAATTTGTATCAAATTGGAACTAGTAACTAATCCCAGCATGGAAGCATTGAAAAAACTCAAAAAAGCAAAAAATAGCAAATATCCCTGATCATGAGACATATAATTATCACTATAAATAAGGACCAAGATTCCAACAGTAGTAATTAATATTAACATAATAGAAGTAAGAGAATCAATCAAATATCCAAACTCCAAACAAAAATCGTTATTAATGGTCCAAGACCATAGATATTGATAAATAGGGCTTCCATTAATTTGTTGAAGAGATAGATTGGCTGAGAATATCATCACTATACTTAAGAAGAAAATACTAAGAAATGCCCATATACGACGAATATCTTTTGTTGCCATCGGAATAAATATAAGTCCTAATCCTATTAACATAGTAACTGAAAGGGGAAGAATAGGTATTAGCCATGCATATTGATATGTATGTTCCATAAATAGAAAAAAGAATAATACTAATTTATTTATATAATACTGAGCCTATAATTTATCTATAATATTGTTTTCAATTTAACAAGAATTTTTTATTTGTTTCAAATAAGATATTTGATAGTGGAAAATCTTAATATTTGCTAATTCAATAATTAAGAATTAATAATAATTAATTATTAATTGACTAAAAAAGATTCTAAAAAAAAGAGTGCAATTTATATTCTTTAGTAAATAGTAAAGAAAAAATAGTAAATAGTAAAGAAAAAATAAAATAATAAAGAAAAAATCTTCTTATTATTGTTTCTATTTGTATTGTATTCTTTTTTACTTTTTTGATTACGTTACTTTTTTCTTTTTTTTAGTAATTATCGAAATAGTTCTTATAAATTACTAAATATTCTTCTTATTAATATAAGAATTTTAGTATAATTTTAGTATAATAATTAGTCGAATAATTGAATAATATAATTTAATAATATATATGTATATATAAATAATAACATATATGTATATATATATGAATAATATAGAAAAATCTCTTACAATGGAATATAGAGAAATATACCAATTTTATTCCCAGATAAAAATCCAAAATAAGATTTTAAACATGTTTTTCACATACAAAAAAAGAAAAAAAGAAAAAAATGGCAGTTCCAAAAAAGCGCACTTCTATATCAAAAAAACGTATTCGTAGAAAGATTTGGGGAAAGAGAAGTTATTTGTATGCAATGCAAGCTCTTTCCTTGGCAAAATTCATAGTTTTGGGGGATTCACAAACAAAAAAAAAAACTTCTTTTGTTTTTGTGAAACAAACAAAAAATAGAAAACAAATTTTTGGTTTTGGAAAAAAAAAAACCAAAGAAAATTCAAATTTGCAAGAATAATCATTTGAATTACCATTAAACCTTTTTTGGTTTTTTTTCAAATATTAGTTACTATTATATTAGATTAATGATAGAATACAAGTTATATATATATATATATATATATATACTAAATCCTAATTTTTACTTTCCTATCAAGATCAACTTTTGACAATAGAATGTGAAGATTTTATCTTAAATTCTTTTATTTTACATTCTATTGTCAAATCAAAAGTACAATTATGATAATTAGAAAACATTAATAATTTAGGTTTATTCATTAGTAAAGTGAATTTTCTTTATTTAGTTATTTATTTCTTTACAATTTGAATATATTCAAATTATTTTGTTCGATTTCTATTTTGATTTTTTTAGTCTAAATTTGACTTGACTAATCAATAAGATTTTTATTATTTACATATTATTCTAGTCTAATCTTAATATATTAGTGGGATTTTTTAGCATACTAACTATGGAATTATTAAAAATTTTTATTGTATAATAATTGTATTATTATATAATAGTTATATAATACAATGAGAAATAATAATTAATAATCAATAATGAGAATATAATGAAAGAAAAATCAGACAAAAGAATTAATCTTTTTATAATAAGATTTAGTTATAGTTAAAGAATATTTTTATAGTTAAACATAGTTAAACTGAAAAAGATATATATATAGAAAAAATTAATGTAAAAAATCAAAGGTAATTGATTAATTTATTGTTAAAAAATGTCTCATCAATACAAACAATAAGAATATATTTTTTAATTATTTAACTAAATATTAGTTTACTAAAGATACAAAAAAGAATCAATTGTTCTTTTTTGTTTGTTTGTTTGAATGCTTCTTAAGTTAAACAATTAAGATGAAAAAATATCGACAAATCACACTAAATAAAGTATTATAATTTATAGTAAGCCGCCATGGTGAAATCGGTAGACACGCTGCTCTTAGGAAGCAGTGCGAAAGCATCTCGGTTCAAGTCCGAGTGGCGGCATGTTTGAAAAGAGATACAATAGAATAAGAAAATAAATTCAATTCTTGCTTTTGAATTTTATCTCTCTAATAGTATCTTTTCTTTATGACTTTAGAACATATATTAACTCATGTCTCTTTTTCAATCATCTCCATTTTAATTACAATTCATTTAATAACCTTATTAATTCATGAAATTGTAGAATTATGGGATTCGTCAGAAAAAGGAATGATGGCCACTTTTTGTTGTATAACAGGATTATTAGTTTCTCGTTGGATTTCATCAGGACATTTTCCATTAAGTAATTTATACGAGTCACTAATTTTCCTTTCATGTGGTTTCTACATTATTCATATGATTCTTAAGGTACAAAACCATAAGAATTTTTTGAGTACAATAACCGGGCCGAGTACCATTTTGACTCAAGGTTTTGCCACGTCCAGTCTTTTAACCGAAATGCATCAATCCACAATATTAGTACCTGCTCTACAGTCTCGTTGGTTAATGATGCATGTAAGTATGATGTTATTAAGCTATGCGGCTCTTTTATGTGGATCATTATTATCAATCACCCTTTTAGTAATTCGATTTCGAAAAAAGACTAATACCTTTCATATTTATAATAATGAAAATACTTTAGCTAAGTTCTTTATTAGTGAGATTGCATCTTTTAATGTAAAAAGAAGTATGAGCACTTCTTCTCATTTATTTCCAAATTATTACAAATATCAATTAACTAAGCGATTGGATTATTGGAGTTTTCGTATTATTAGTCTAGGTTTTATTTTTTTAACGATAGGTATTCTTTGTGGAGCAGTATGGGCGAATGAAGCATGGGGTTCTTATTGGAGTTGGGATCCAAAAGAAACTTGGGCATTTATAACTTGGATCATATTTTCAATATATTTACATATTAGAACAAATCTTAATTGGGAGAGCATTAATTCGGCATTTGTGGCTTCTATAGGATTTCTTATAATTTGGATATGTTACTTTGGTATCAATATATTAGGAATGGGTTTACATAGTTATGGTTCATTCGTATTAACACCTAATTAACTACATGGAGATAAATAAACTAAAGATATCTTATTATACCTAATGAAGATTTTGTTTTTCCATTTTTTCAAACCGTTTGAATTTGAATCAACTATTTAATCAAACGGTTTGAAAAAAAAAAAAAAGATATAATTACAATAAAATTCTTTTAGTATTGCTATTTTTTTGTATTTTATAATACAAAAATTCTTAGAATTTTGTCAAGAATTTGGAGAGTTTTCTTCTCATTAGTGAAATAAATATTATTTCTGAGAATAATTAGATAAGATAGTTTGTACTTTTTCAACTGATAACGAGAGAATAAAGTCAGGATAAATCCCTATTCCTATTATAGGCAAAAGAATACAGATGGAAAGAAACAGTTCTCGCGGACCCGAATCAAAAGATTTGGAGTTTGGAACATTAAAAACCCTGTATCCATAAAATATCTGGCGTAACATAGATAATAAGTAAATAGGAGTTAATATCATCCCAATTGCCATTAAAAAAGTGATTAGCATTTTAGCCATTAAAAGGTATTTTTGACTCGTAATTAACCCCAAAAATACTAATAATTCGGCAACAAAACCACTCATTCCTGGCAATGCAAGAGAAGCCATTGAAAAACTACTAAACATGGTAAATATTTTCGGGATTAAGATGGATATCCCTCCCATTTCTTCAAGGTAAACAAGACGCATTCTATCACAACTTGTTCCTGCCAAGAAAAAAAGTGTAGCCCCAATAAACCCATGGGAGAGCATTTGTAAAATGGCTCCATTAAGTCCCATGTTGGTTATGGAACCAATTCCTATAATTAGGAAACCCATGTGAGATACGGAGGAATAGGCTATTCTTTTTTTTAAATTACGTTGTCCAAAAGAAGTTGAAGCTGCATAGATTATTTGTATTGTTCCTACTATTACCAACCAGGGAGAAAATATATAATGAGCATGAGGTAATAATTCCATGTTGATACGAATCAGCCCATACGCCCCCATTTTTAATAAAATTCCAGCTAAAAGCATACATGTACTGTAATGTGCTTCTCCGTGGGTGTCTGGCAGCCATGTATGTAGGGGGATAATGGGTAATTTAATAGCATAAGCAATAAGGAAGCCGAGATAAAATAGTATTTCTAATGTCACAGGATAGGATTGATTAATTAATCTTCCCAAATCTAATGTTGGGTCATTGGAACCATATAAACCTACACCTAGAACTCCGATTAAGAAAAAAAGGGAACTCCCCGCAGTGTACAAAATAAACTTTGTAGCTGAATAGAGACGTTTCTTTCCTCCCCACAAAGATAAAAGTAAGTAAACGGGAATTAATTCGAACTCCCACATTAAAAAAAAAAGTAAAAGGTCTCGAGACGAGAATAATCCTATTTGTCCACTATACATTGCTAGCATGAGGAAATAGAATAATCTGGAATTTTGAGTAACTGGCCAAGCTGCTAACGTAGCTAAAGTAGTTATAAATCCTGTCAATAAGATTGGTCCTATTGAAAGTCCATCAATTCCAAGTCTCCAGTGAAAATCAAAAACATCTATCCATTTATAATCTTCTATTAATTGGATTAAAGGATCATCAAATTGAAAATGATAACGAAATACATAAGTCATTAGAAATAGTTCTAATAATGATATACATAGAGTATACCACCTATACGTCTTATTTCCTTTATAAGGAAATAAAAAAACTAGACAACCCGCGAATATCGGAAAAACAACAAGTATTGTTAACCAGGGAAAATAACTCATGGTAAAGTGATAAAGACAAGATACATTTTACCCAGAAAAACCTATGTTATGTTAGAACACAGATTTTTCTGGTAAATAGGAACCAAATGATTCCAGTGGAATTTTGTTTGTAACGTATTAATAAGATAGAGCCATGCTACGAGTTGTTTCAGGTCCTAAATAAACTCGGACACTCAAAAAATCTGTCGGACAGGCAGATTCACATCTCTTACAACCAACGCAATCCTCCGTTCTTGGCGCAGAAGCTATTTGCTTGGCTTTACACCCATCCCAAGGTATCATTTCCAATACATCTGTAGGACAAGCTCTTACACATTGAGTGCATCCTATACATGTGTCATAAATTTTTACTGAATGTGACATGGATTTATTAATTTGGAAACATATATGATTTTGGATCTGGCAGTAAGATTTGTAGTATATGAGTCATATATATATATATTGTATACACCAGACCAAACAATGATTTAGAAAGATTTTACGAATCAAAAGAAATATTTTGTAATATGTATATGAGAAAGGACCAAATAGGATTTTGCTTTCAGCGATGTTGATTATATTCATTACATAATTAATTACACACATAGCATCCGCAAATTCCACTTGTACAATTTACAATTCTTTTATTTTTATTGTTTTATTGGTATTGGACGACATCTTTTTTCATATTTATAAAAGAATTTCTATTCAAAAAAAAAAAACTAAATAAGAAATTCGAGTTTAATAATAACATAATAATCAATCATAGTCTATTCATATCACGAATTTCTTATTTCAAGGAAATAATATCTTCTATTAAGTAATCATATTATATAAGTAACCATATTATAAACCATGTTATATTATTATTATTCCAATTCCCAATTTTATGCAATTTAGAATTACTATGTACATCATTATATACTATTCTAGTGGATATAGAAATAGAGTATTGAATATTAGAAAATATCCAAGATATCATTCAAATCCAATTCGATCTTTTACTAAAATAATATGTATTTAAATGTGATATGTGTCTTTCTTTTTTATTATATCATTTGATTAAGAGTGAAACTAATTATTCAATAAATTCGACTGATTAATGCGAGTTAATTTTCTGTTCCGATAGATGGAAGAAACAATAGCTAATCCAATAGCAGCTTCAGCTGCTGCTATGGCTATAACAAAGATTGAGAAAATATTTCCTTTCACCTGCCGATTATCAAATAGATCCGAAAAGGTTACAAGATTCATATTAACCGAATTTAGTAAAAGTTCAAGACACATTAGCGCTCTGACCATGTTTCGACTTGTAATCAATCCAAAAATACCAATAGAAAATAAAAAAACACTTAAAAAAAGTACATGTTCAAACATCCTTCGCTAATTCCTTATCAATTGCATTTATTTTTCACTATAAAGATATTCATTTAATCCGAATATTTAATGAAAATATTAATTTAATTCGATTGATTAAAAAAACCAATTATTTTCTTTAGTTTATATGTCGACTTTGGAATTTTAAGAATTTGAAATCATTCTAAGCTAATGACTTTTTATTGTCGAGCCATGGTAATTGCACCTATTAAAGAAACTAAAAGAATTATAGAAACAAGTTCAAATGGAAGATAAAAATTGGTTAATAAATGAATCCCAATTTGTTGAATGTTATTTATTAGATCTTGTTCGCAAATTTGGTTTAATTTTGTAGTCCAAAGAATTCCATACCATGATGTATTTGAGATAGTTCTCATTAATGAAAAAAGGATAGTTATACAAACCAACAAGGCAACTCCATCCCCAAAGGTCCAAAAATAAGAATTCTTGGAAGACTCTGAACCATTGATAAACATTAGAGCAAATAGAATCAAGATATTTATGGCTCCTACATAAATAAGAAGTTGTGCAGCAGCTACAAAGTAAGAGGCCGTTAAAAAATAGAATAAGGATATACAGACAAGAACCAATCCCAACGAAAAAGCGGAATAGATTGGATTGGTAAATAATACTACGCCTAAACCACCTAATAAAAGAAAGAATCCCAGAAATACCACAAAAATATCATGTATTAATCCAGGTAAATCCATTATATAAGTAAAAAATAAAACGTGAAATAGTTCATGAACTTCCTAAAGGATTCAGGAAAGAAAAAGTATTCTCATTAGCCTATTTCTTCCTCTAAGATCGAATATATATTGTATATTCTTTAATGAAATGTATATTTAATGTATATATTATATTTAATGTATATATATATATATAATTCCCTAATAAGTATATATTTCATTAATAAGTATATATTTCATTATATGAAATATATTTCATAAAAAGATAGTAATAATAATATAGTAATAAGAAATTCAATAATAAGATGTAAATTTAAAAGATAATACATATGATATATGGATTTCTTTAATATTTCTAAATAAATCATGAAAAGCTTATTTTGTGTTTTAATTATTATTTTATGTTCTAATCAAATAAAAAGAGAAAGTTTCAATCTTTTAGATTATTACAAGAATTTAGTACGATGTAATTGTTCTTGAACTTGAATCCAATAATTTACTTTTGTTTATTTGAGCCGAATTAACAACTGTTTGTATTGTATAATCCCTAATTATGGAAATTGGTAAACGACCTAAAGCAATTTGATTATAATTCAATTCATGACGATCATAAGTAGAAAGTTCATATTCTTCTGTCATTGATAAACAATTTGTTGGACAATATTCAATACAGTTACCGCAAAATATACAAACCCCGAAATCAATACTATAATTAAATAGTAATTTTTTTTTAACATCCTTTTGAAACTTCCAATCAACAACGGGTAAATCTATCGGACATACACGAACACATACTTCACAGGAAATACATTTATCAAATTCAAAATGGATTCGACCCCGGAAACGTTCCGATGTGATTGATTTTTCATAAGGATATTGCATAGTTACAGGTAAATGATTTGTATGGGATAAAGTTATTAGGAAACCTTGACCAATGTACCTTGCAGCCCGCATTGTTTGTTGACCATAATTTATAAGTCCAGTTACCATAGGGAACATATTATAAATATCCATAAAAGATTTTCTATTTCTTTATCTTGTTATTATTTCAGATAGATTTTTTATCTATAAGAATGGTATTCTGTTATTTATAGTGAAACAAGTTGGAAAGAAGTTGTTAATAATAGATTACCTAGAGAAATAGGTAAAAGAATTTTCCATCCAAGATCCAATAACTGGTCCATTCTCATTCTGGGTAAAGTCCATCTTGTTGTGATGGAAATAAAGATAAAAAAGAAAGCTTTAGCAAGTGTAATAAAAATCCCCAATGTCATTCCAAGTATTTCCAGCATTTTATTCATTTCAAAAGATTCAGGAATTGATATGGACGGAATAGAAAAATTCGATCCACCCAAATAAAGAATTGTTACGAATAATGATGAAATTAGTAAATTTAAGTAAGAAGCAAGATATAATAAGGCATATTTGATACCCGAATATTCGGTTTGATAACCTGCTACTAATTCTTCCTCCGCTTCAGGTAAATCAAAAGGTAATCTCTCACATTCGGCTAGAGAAGAAATAAGAAAAAGAATAAACCCTATAGGCTGGCGCCACAGATTCCAACCCAAAAAACCATATTTTGACTGGGCTTCAACTATATCAACTGTACTTAAACTATTAGACAATTCTAGTCGATAATCACATTACAGCTTTCATCGCTATTTCAAAACCGTACATGAAACTTTAGCTTCATACGGCTTCTCTATGGCCACAAAAAAAAGAAAAAAAAATAAGGACTCTTGTTACCACTATCTTTGGACTTAGATAGAATAAAGAAAAGACGATAGCCCAAAATTAGACCAATGGAATTCTGTCTGCTAGAATAAAAGAAAAGGGTGCTTCTGAATTGATCTCATCCTTAAAAATCTCAATGTATTTTCGGTAATAATGAAATGGCATTGTATCGTAAGTTTAATAGAATACTCGATATCAATAACAATAAATATTAATAAAAGGTTTAAATATTAGTTAATGAATCATGAGAATGATTCCATATGTTATAAATGGAAAAAGAAGAGAAGGATCCTTCTCTTTTTTCTTATTACTTTACTTTTATTTTTGCTACTCTTCTTTCTTATTTCTCCTACAAAAATGAAAGGATACTGAAAACAATAATAAAGGAAATTAAGGATTAATTCGTTCTTGATAGTTATTTCTTTAATAAGTGAATAGGATTATACTCTGGATCGGAATTGTGGGGAAGTACTACTTGATTATTTCTACGAATTTCAAGTCCTTTGTATGATTCTTTTTAGTAATATTTTATTTACTTAATCCTTTATGTACTTTAGTGTTCCTAACCGTTCACATACTCTTTTTTAATGATCCCCAGTATGAGTATCTACAGCATGATTTCATTATAATTCCATATATGGTATATATATATGTATATAGATATATAACGGTATAACAAAAGTTTAAAATATGAAATAATGGAAACTCTATACAATTGATCTTTTTTACATCCGCTTCAAGTTCAAGATATCATGATTGATCAAAAAATCTCAATCTTGGGATAAAAGATTTCTTATGTTTACTTAAATTTTAGTCTTGTACGTAGGGAATGAGATTTTTTTTACTACAATAAGTTGTTGTTTCACTCATATAACTATCTGATTCGACTCACAAATTCGAATGTTCCCAAAATTTTATCTAAAAAACGTTATTTAGTACAATCAGTCCCTTCTTTTCGGTTTTTTGAGAAAAATAATAAGAGTAATAAGAATTTATGGTGTAACGAATCGCACGTAGAGATATTGATAAAACACATAGAGTTAATGGTATTTCATAACTAATGGATTGAGCAGCAGCTCGTAGACCACCTAGAAAAGAATACTTATTATTTGACCCATATCCTGACATAAGAATGCCTATAGGAGCAACACTTGAGATCGCAATCCATAAGAAAACACCTATACTTAAGTCAATTAAAACGAAACGATAGCCAAAAGGGATTACTAAATAACTTAATAGAGTTGATATGACTGCTATAGAGGGCCCGATACTAAACAAACGAATATTCCCTCTAGATGGAAATAGATCTTCTTTAAGAAGAAGTTTAACCCCATCCGCTAGTGGTTGAAGAATTCCTAATGGACCAGCATTTTCTGGCCCAATACGTTGTTGTATTGCTGCGGATATTTCTCTTTCTAACCACACAATTACTAGTACCCCTATTGTAATTCCCAATATAAGGGTTAAAATGGGTACAATCCATACCAATTCATGGACCTCTTTCCAAAATTCTGATGTATAAAAAGAATTAATAGTTTGGACTTCTATTGTTGCATGAATTATCATTTTAACGATCAACTTCTCCCATAATAAAATCTATACTACCTAATATTGTCATTATATCAGCCAATTTCATCTTTTTCACTATCTGAGGAAGAATTTGCAAATTGATAAAACCGGGCGGACGTATTTTCCATCTCCAAGGAAAAACACTATCATCTCCTATTAAATAAATTCCTAATTCCCCTTTTGGGGCTTCTACTCTTGTATAAAGTTCTTGTTTTGATAATTCAAAATTTGGTGAAGGTTTTTTACTAATAAATCGATATTCAAAATCATTCCATTCAGAATGATTGGATCTATTGAAGCGTCGGGCTTCTAAATTTTCATAAGTTCCCCCAGGAATTCCTTCTAAGGCCTGTTGAATAATCTTTATCGATTCTTTCATCTCCCCAATTCGTACTAAATAACGAGCTAAAGAGTCCCCTTCTTTTTGCCATTGAATTTCCCAATCAAATTCGTTGTAGCATTCATAACGGTCAATCTTGCGAAGATCCCATTGGATTCCAGAAGCTCGTAACATCGGTCCTGATAAACCCCAATTTACTGCTTCTTCCTCACCAATAATGCCTACTCCTTCAACTCGTTCCAAAAAAATTGGATTACGTGTAATAAGTTTTTGATATTCAACAACTGCTTGTAAAAAATAATTACAGAAATCAAAACATTTATCTATCCATCCATAAGGGAGATCAGCTGCTACTCCTCCAATGCGAAAATAGTTATGCATCATTCTCATACCTGTAGCAGCTTCAAAGAGATCATATATTAATTCTCTTTCACGGAAAATGTAGAAAAAAGGAGTTTGTGCACCAATATCTGCCATAAAAGGACCAAGCCATAATAAATGAGAAGCTATACGGCTTAATTCTAGCATAATTACTCGAATATAGCTGGCTCTTTGAGGTACTTGAACATTTTCTAATTGTTCTGGTGCATTTACCGTTATTGCTTCGGTGAACATAGTAGCTAAATAATCCCATCGTGTTACATAAGGTAAATATTGTATAATTGTTCTGTTTTCTGCTATTTTTTCCATTCCTCTGTGTAAATAGCCTAATACGGGTTCACAATCAATAACATCTTCACCATCGAGAGTAACGATCAATCGAAGAACACCATGCATTGATGGATGTTGAGGACCCATATTAACTATCATGAGATCTTTTCTTGTAATCGGTAAAGTCATATCTTTTTTCCTTAATTCAAAATTTCCTGGATTCTTCAAAAGAGAATAAAATGAGGCTCATGCAAATCAAAATTGAATACTACTAAAGGAAAGGCAACAAAAAGATATAGTAAAATAACCAAATTCAAACGATTAAATTACCGCTCTCGAATATTCAATTCTGAAATTAAATTCTTATAACGTACTCTATCTTTTTTTGACAAATAAGTCAGTAACCGTTTACGTTTTCCCAAAATCTTTTGTAGACCTCTTTCTGATGAGAAATCTTCTTTATGCAATTGCAAGTGTGCAGTGAGTTTTTGTACCTTATTAGTAAAACTAGTTACCTGAAATTCGATAGAACCTTTGCTTTCTCTTTTTTCTTTTTCTGGAAAAAATGAAATCAATACGTTTTTGGTCATAAATGGAAATTTTATCCTACTTTTTCAAATTTATTTATGTAATTTCTTTTTGTAATTCTTTTATCAGGAAAAATCCAAAAAATAGTAATTTAATATTTATCCTTTCAAATTTGAAAGTTCTTTTTGACTTGTAAATACAAGGATATGTGTTTCATCATATATCATAAAAATACTTTAATATATATTTATTATGTAATATTTATTATGTATTGTATATATTATAGATATATAATAATTAAAAATGTAAAATAGAAGATTATATAAAAAATCAATATAATGAAATAATAATTTAATAAATAATTACTAATTTATTTGATATAAATATAAGAAAATATTTTATTATAATAAGTAGAACAAATAGATATAGTAACAGTCGGACAAGTGGGTAATGTTGGGGCGAAGCTAAAGAGTTTGGATAGAGCCGGATCGAAGTGTTGGCTAGGTAAGCGTCCTGTAGTAAGAGGAGTCGTTATGAACCCTGTGGACCATCCCCATGGGGGCGGTGAAGG